TATATTGTCTTTTTCGTTCCATGTTGCAATATAAACTTATTATTTGATTATACGATACAAGGTTATACGAGAACGAATTCCTTATTTATAAACTATTTTCGATGAGAATTTGTATTTTAATTGAAAAAAAAAATCTTTCTATATAGATAGATATTGAAGTGCTATCTCAGATTCAAAAAAAAAGAGAATCATTTCTTTCAATACTCACTTATTATTAGTTAACAATCCTAATCCTCATATGCTTAATTCTGATAGGAAATAAAATAGTAAAATAATTATTCATCGAATGACTATTCATCTATTGTATTTTCATCAAATAGGGGGCAGGAAAATTATATGGAAAAATCGTGGTTCAATTCGATGTTGTCTAACGAGAAGTTAAAGTTAGAACATAGGTATGGTTTAAGTAAATCAATGGAAAGTCTTGATGCTATTGGCCATACCAGTGGAAGTGATGAACCCCTTCTAAATGATACGGAGAAAAATTGGAGTGATAGTTATAGTTTCAGTAATGTTGATTATTTATTTGGTATCAGGGATATTTGGAGTTTGATCTCTGATGACACTTTTTTAGTTAGGGATAGTAATGGTGACAGTTATTCCGTATATTTTGATATTGAAAATCATAGTTTTGAGATTGACAATGATAGTTCTTTTCTGAGTGAATTAGAGGGTTTTTTTTCTAGTTTTTTGAATAGGGGGTCTAAGAGAAACAATCACTACTATTATCATTACATGTATGATACTCAATCTAGTTGGACTAATCACATTAATAGTTGCATTAATAGTTATCTTCGTTTTGAAGTCAGTATTAATAGTTCCATTTCAGGTGGTACTGACAATTACAGTGACGGTTACATTTATAGTTTCATTTGTACTGAAAATGTAAGTGGTAGTGAAAGTGGAAGTTTTAGTATAAGAACTCGTAATAATGGCAGTGATTTCAATATAAGAGGAAGATCTAATGATTTCGATATAAATAAAAAATACATACATTTATGGGTTCGATGCGAAAATTGTTATAAATTAAATTATAAAAAACTTCTTAGGTCAAAAATGAATATTTGTGAACAGTGTGGATATCTTTTGAAAATGAGTAGTTCAGATAGAATCGAACTTTCGATTGATTCGGGCACTTGGGATCCTATGGATGAAGATATGGTTTCTATGGACCCCATTCAATTTCATTCAGAAGAGGAACCTTATAAAGATCGTATCGATTCTTATCAAAGAAAGACAGGTTTAACTGAAGCTGTTCAAACAGGCATAGGTCAACTAAACGGTATTCCCACAGCAATTGGGGTTATGGATTTTAAGTTCATGGGAGGTAGTATGGGATCTGTAGTAGGTGAGAAAATCACTCGTTTGATTGAGTATGCTACTAATCGATCTCTACCTGTCATTATTGTGTGTGCTTCTGGAGGAGCACGCATGCAAGAAGGAAATTTGAGCTTGATGCAAATGGCTAAAATATCTTCTGCTTCATATGATTACCAATCCACTAAAAAGTTATTCTATGTACCAGTCCTTACATCTCCTACAACCGGTGGAGTAACAGCCAGTTTTGGTATGTTGGGAGATATCATTATTGCTGAACCTAATGCGTACATTGCATTTGCGGGTAAAAGAGTAATTGAACAAACATTGAATAGGACAGTACCCGATGGTTCACAAGCGGCTGAGTATTTATTCCATAAAGGCTTATTCGACCCAATCGTACCACGTAATCCTTTAAAAGGTGTTCTAAGTGAGTTATTTCAGCTCCATGGTTTCTTTCCCTTGAATAAAAATTCAAAAAATTAAAGTATAGCACTAGATTCAATTATTTTGTTTGTAGCGAACAAGTATTTAGTTCATCATAATAAAAAAAACTAAGAAAAATGTTCTTTGGTGATATAAGTTACACTTTCTAGTAAGAGTCAGAAGTTTCGGATAATTTTTTTTTCTTCCGGATCCAGATCTATTTTTTATCTTACCCCTATTCATGATTAGGTATTATGAACCTCTATCAACGGGATAAAATAAAAAAGTGAATTTATCTTTCCGAGGAATTCTAATTTGGGGAAATAAAAAGAATTTTATCTGGCTATCTTACGCATTAATTAAGATAGACAATAATGAAAAAAAAATATAAAAATAAAAAGAAATATCAAATATGGAAATGAAATAAAATAATTTCTACATCTATCGCATTTTTACTATGAATCCCTGTTTGTTGGATCCTATTATATCGATTAGAGTCGCGAATTCATAATGAACTTAATTTTCATAAGAAAACTCCTTATTAGATTAGAAAGAAAGATAAAAAGAACATAAGGATGGGAGAAGAAGAATAATAAAATTTGTAAAAGAAGATTACCCTATTTATATTCGTGTAGAAAGATGAATAGGTACACTTAATTTAGTTCTACATTTTTGCACTTATTATCTATCCTTTTTTTTATTAAAATTTAATATTTTAATATTATTTTTATATTTAAAATTTCTATTTTAATATAAATATATTATTTATAAATTATATCTTTATATATACTTAATTGTTTATATATACTTAGTAGTATAATATTATATAAAATACAATAGTCAATATTACCTAATATTACTTATAATAGATATACTTATCATATCATAAGATATCTTTCTAATAGATACAAATATATAGATACAAATATTAAATCGAGGCACCCATTCTATGACAGATCTCAACTTACCCTCTATTTTTGTGCCTTTAGTGGGCCTAGTATTTCCGGCAATTGCAATGGCTTCTTTATCTCTTCATGTCCAAAAAAATAAGATTGTCTAGATCCAATGGGACCAAATCCTATCAATTTATTTCAACACTGTATCATAATACAGATATTTTTTTAGTGCAATATGGTACGATATGTGGCTCTTTCCACACACAAATGAAAGAACTATTATGTATGCGGATACATGCTATCTGCATAAATGCATGTATATATATATAGCTGGTTAAAAATGGATCAGTAAATATTTTTAATAGAAAGTCAATGTATCTAACCAATTACTCCACATCAGAATAGTGCTAGTTGATGAAAGTTACTTCGGGATCAAGAAAGGTAAAGTCAAATTTGGGTTATTCTCTCAATTCCAATCGAATGCAACTGGATCTAGTATAGTATGAATTGGCGATCAGAACATATATGGATAGAACTTATAAGGGGGTCTCGAAAAACAAGTAATTTTTGCTGGGCCTGTATCCTTTTTTTAGGTTCACTAGGATTCTTAGCGGTTGGAACTTCCAGTTATCTTGGTAGGAATCTGATATCCATATTTCCATCTCAGCAAATTATTTTTTTTCCACAAGGAATCGTGATGTCTTTTTACGGGATCGCAGGTCTGTTCGTTAGCTCCTATTTGTGGTGCACAATTTTGTGGAATGTAGGTAGTGGTTATGACCGATTCGATAGAAAAGAAGGAATTGTGTGCATTTTTCGTTGGGGATTTCCTGGAATAAATCGTCGCATCTTCCTTCGCTTCCTTATGAGAGATATCCAATCAATCAGAATTGAGGTTAAAGAGGGTCTTTATCCTCGCCGTGTCCTTTATATGGAAATCAGAGGTCAAGGGGCCATTCCCTTGACTCGTACTGATGAGAATTTTACTCCACGAGAAATTGAACAAAAAGCTGCCGAATTGGCCTATTTCTTGGGCGTACCAATTGAAGTATTTTGAAATGAATTGAACACAATAAAGAATAAATGTTTTCTCGGCATGGGGGAAGGAACCTGCTAATTCCCTTTTTAATATAATTGAAGTCTTTTTGGAATGTTCATTTGAACAAAACATGTTAGATTATTCTATTTCCTCCTTCCTTTGTCGTGGCGACTCCCATAGAATAAACCAAAAAAGCAGGAGGGCGTATATGGAATAACTATAATAAACTATACTATAATAAAGAAGAAAATTAAGAAAAGAAGAAATTTTTGTATACCATTTGTATACCAAAAGTATTTCATATGCGTATGGATCCCAACTCAATTCTTTTCTACTATAAAATTTCTACTAGAAAAAAGGCTAATCTAAGGCTAATATAATAAGTAGGGATTCATCAAATATATCCGAACATTTATTTCGTAATACGGAATTCATCTCATCTTTTTAGGCCCAAAATTTTGATGATACCCTTTTCCTTGGTTGTGGCTAGGCGGTGAAACATTTCGAAATAATTAACTGAGGGGGGTTTTCGCTTCTAAATCCGATTCGTTATTTTAAGTGGGTTTTCGAGTATTCATAGAAAGGAACAAATGAAGATGAAATTGCTTCGAATTTTCCCATTCAAATTTGCCCAATTGAGATATCTAGGAATAATATTGATTTTTCATTTTTATCCGAAAAGGGCAAACCCTTATCCCATTTCTATATTCCTTCTAGATCCAAGAACTAAACTCAATTTTGACACAAAAATTGGAATGAATAGACCCATAGATTCAATACCTTGTTATAGAACTCGTGCTTCAGAGAAATATCATATAGAATCAACGAATGAGTTCATTAACGATTCAATTCACAGATAAAAAATGAAAAAAAAGAAAGCATTGCCTTCTTTCCCATATCTTGTATCTATAGTATTTTTGCCCTGGTGGGTTTCTCTTTCATTTAATAAATGTCTGGAACTTTGGGTTACAAATTGGTGGAATACCGGGCAATCCAAAACGCTCTTGAATATCATTCAAGAGAAAAACGTTCTAGAAAGATTCATAGAATTAGAAGAACTCTTTCTGTTGGACGAAATGATAAAGGAGTACCCGGAGACACATATACAAAAACTTCGTATAGGAATACACAAGGAAACGATACAATTGGTCAAAACACACAATGAATATCATCTCCATATCATTTTGCATTTCTCGACAAATATAATCTCTTTCGCTATTCTAAGTGGTTATTTTATTTTGGGTAATGAGGAACTTGTCATTCTTAATTCTTGGGTTCAGGAATTCCTCTATAACTTAAGTGACACAATAAAAGCTTTTTCGATTCTTTTAGTTACTGATTTATGGATTGGATTTCACTCGACTCATGGTTGGGAACTAATAATTGGTTCGTTCTACAATGATTTTGGATTGGCTCATAACGATCAAATTATATCTGGTCTTGTTTCCACCTTTCCAGTTATTCTAGATACAATTGTGAAATATTGGATTTTCCATTATTTAAATCGTGTATCTCCTTCGCTTGTAGTCATTTATCATTCAATGAATGAATGAAGAACTCATTTGATCTCCTGATATCAATCAAATAAATCATAATCTTTCTTCCTTTATAAAGAAACCATTTTGAATCTTACTTAATTCTTTATATTTTATTTCTACCAGTTCAAGGTATTCGTCCTATATTACAGTACAACTATTCCAGTACAATGACAGACTCGTGCATAGGGAACTTTACTAGTTCTCTATCTAATTTATTGTAGAAATTCCGAGATCCATGATTGGACATGCAAAATATAAATACTTTTTCTTGGGTAAAGGAACAGATGACTCGATCCATTTCTGTATCGATCATGATATATGTAATAACTCGAGCATCCATTTCAAATGCATATCCCATTTTTGCGCAGCAGGGTTATGAAAACCCACGAGAAGCAACTGGACGAATTGTATGTGCTAATTGCCATTTAGCTAATAAGCCCGTGGATATTGAAGTTCCGCAAGCTGTGCTTCCTGATACTGTATTTGAAGCAGTTGTTCAAATTCCTTATGATATGCAACTGAAACAAGTTCTTGCTAATGGTAAAAAAGGGGGTTTGAATGTGGGTGCTGTTCTTATTTTACCCGAGGGATTCGAATTAGCCCCCCCCGATCGTATTTCTCCTGAGTTGAAAGAAAAGATAGGAAATCTGTCTTTTCAGAGTTATCGTCCCAATAAAAAAAATATTCTTGTGATAGGTCCTGTTCCGGGTCAGAAATATAGTGAAATCGTCTTTCCCATTCTTTCCCCCGACCCTGCTACAAAGAAAGACGTTCACTTCTTAAAATATCCCATATATGTGGGTGGGAACAGAGGAAGGGGTCAGATTTATCCTGATGGTAGCAAGAGTAACAATACAGTCTATAATGCTACATCAACAGGTATAGTAAGCAAAATAGTACGTAAAGAAAAGGGAGGATATGAAATAACCATAGTTGATGCATCGGATGGACGTCAAGCGGTTGATATTATACCTCCAGGACCAGAACTTCTTGTTTCAGAGGGTGAATCCATTAAGCTTGATCAACCATTAACAAGCAATCCCAATGTAGGAGGGTTTGGTCAGGGAGATGCAGAAATAGTGCTTCAAGATCCATTACGCGTCCAAGGCCTTTTGTTCTTCTTCGCATCTGTTATTTTGGCACAAGTTTTTTTGGTTCTTAAAAAGAAACAGTTTGAAAAAGTTCAATTGTACGAAATGAATTTTTAGGTCCAGAGATTCCTTAACATTTGGTAAAAAGTGCCGATTTTTTGTCCATCGATACAATTATGTATGATCAAAAAATTCTGTAAATCCTTTTGCTTGCTTTGTTTATACTCTTTTTGTTTTGCAGGACGCCTGGAATTCATTACTTGTATTCCATTTTAGAGGCATACAAACAAATACAAAAGAAGAGAATACAAGGCAAGGATGGTAAAAATGAAAGGAACAAATACTTTTAGGAAGGATTACTAGTCTTCCTAATCTTCTATTCGACGCAAGACGACACAAGAAAAAGGAATTTTCACCCGTTTTCTTGTGTCGTCTTGTATCAAAATAATAATTATTTTTTTTCCTGTTCATCAAAGATTACTATCCCTTTCCTTCTTTTCCGGGTCTATCGGAACTCCTTTGTTTAGATTCATAAGAAGTAGTGGACAAACAAAGGAAAAAAAGGATTATGGGTGAATAAGTTATTGAGAAAATAGAATTTATTCACTTATTCAATATAAGTTAAACTTCTAACTTAGAGAAATTATTCAAACAAAAAAGACTGTTTCGGTTGAAAGGCGGATTTTATTTTTACGAATATCCAAATCTTTATTTATTATATGATCAGATATATGATCAGAGTTTTTATTTTTAGAGTAGTTTTGATTAAGGTTCTATTAGTTTAGTCTAGAAATGATTTGCAGGATGTCTCATCCCTATAAATCAATATAATTATTATATTGGATTATAGATAAAATCGATTGATTCGTTCTTTCTTCTTGCTTCCAGTTAATATTTTGGGGGAAGGGCAGGGACTATGAATCAACCGCTAGATTCAATTGTTCACAAACATCATTAAGAAACAAAAGAATAGAGTGGTTTGAAACATCAGAGCAAAGGATCCTTTTTGTCATTTCTACAAAACAAATATAATATTTTGATTATGCTGACTGGATAACTAACCAATTTGTAGGTTATGGAATAGATCAAAGTCTCATTATAAGAGTAAGAACTCCGCGGGCCCTTTCCGCTCTAATCAGACAAAGGAGGGTAAGTACCCGCTAAGTTCTTACTTTTTCATGTCTACAACCCAG